TGTATAAATTGAAAATATTATTTAAACTATTAATTATTTAATTAATTATTTAAAATTATTTAAACTATTTATTAATTATTATTATTATATTAATTCTAAATTATTATATTAATTATATATAGAATTCTATTCTATTAATATTCGATGAATATTTATTCTATATTTGATTCTATATTAAAATAGATAATATTAATTTATTACTTATTACTATTTTTTTTTTTTTTTTTTTACTATTTTATTTATTAATTTCTATTTTCAATTTATTAAATATTTTTTAGAGTAAAAAAAATTTCATTTCTATTACTATGATATATATTAATAAAATCATTAATATATTAATAATTTCTATAGAAATTTCTATATTAGTTTTCTATATCATTTATTAGTTTTCTATATCATTTACTAATTTCTATATTATTTTCTATATTATACTATCATTTTTTAGTATATTACTATATTATTGATTAGATTATTAATTAATCTATATATATATTAAGTTAAGATTTATATATTATTTTTAGATTCTTTATTTGTATTATTTATTATTAATTCGAAATATTAATTAATATTAATAAGGAATACGAATTAATAAGAATATAAGAAGTATATTGTTTACTTTATCTTTCTATTCTATATATTGATATTGAATTGATATTGAATACGGCAAAAAGAACTCCTTTTTTTCTTTACGAAGTACATTAAGTATGCCAAAAACCTATTTTACAATGTTAACAATGAAAGTTTTCAAAGATTTTCTCATTTTTCAAACTTCGACTTGTGAACTTGTCCATAAATACAGTACGTGGTTCTTAAACTCGTGTAACTTACTAGAGGATTGGGGTTTGGTTGGGTTAGGTTGGAATGTGTTTTTAATCGAGTTCATGTCACGATTTTACCTCGAAAAATTCATTAGGCTTGAATAGGTAGCAAAAAGATAAAGAAAAAAGTCTCACTAACTTGTTAATTACGGGCAGGAGGGGAGGAAATTTCATATGTAATTGATTGACCTATGAAGAGGAATGAAGAAATTATGGTTTGCTTAACCAAGATTCGAACAAATACAAATTGGATTTACCTACTGAAATGTGATTTTTTTGGTTTCAGTTTTATGTCTCGGCCCTGAATGATTGTTGCGAGCAAGCTTATGAGAATGGTTTTTTTTTTGATGAACCAAGTAATCGCCCCCAAGCGACCAGTTCCAAACAACAAAGAAAAAAAAGAATGAAGAAATGAAAACAAGAATTTTTTTATTTGAATTTTTTTTAGGGCTATACGGATTCGAACCGTAGACCTTCTCGGTAAAAGAGCTCAAACTTTTTATTATCAAAATGATTCGAACTTTTTCAAAGACCCAACATGCATTTTTTTTTTTTTTTTTGCATTGGGCTCATTCATTAACTGATATAAATAATCAGTTAGTCTACCATAATTCTCTTGATAGAAAGATAACAAAATGGCTCTATGTGCTCGGATTTATTGATTCCGATCCGAGAGCACTACCAAAGTGTTTCAAAGAAGGGTTATCCTGATGTAGGTTTGCTTTTGACTTAGATCAATCTAAGTTAAATAGAATCTCCATTGCCCTGCTTCTGCTTAAAGAATACAGTATGAAACTTTATACACCTTAAAGTTCATAGGATAGGAAGAAAAGAGAATTTTTTGAGGTCCTTATACTCATTATGCCTAGCATTGAATAGACTGCGTATTTACCTTATCAAGGTCTTAAATCAATGATGGGGTTATATTGGGCGTCTAAAAGGATACCTAAGTTTACCCGAATCTTTTGTGTCAGGCTATTGTTCTCTAAAAGTCATGGAGTAAGACATCGACTTATTAATAAGTCTTTTGATTACATGATGGCCTTCTTTGAAAAAAAAAAAACATTGGCGCGCGTGTAAACGAGGTGCTCTACCTAACTGAGCTATAGCCCTTTGGTTTGTGATACATATTTTATCATGTCGCTAATTTGTTGTCAAGATAAATATTATATGACGCAACATCCTATTGCTTTGATCAATATTGCTTATAAATAAGATTCCATATATAATATAATTAATCTTACATTTCGAATCCATTGATGTGATGGATTCCATATCTTTCTTTTTCTTTTTGGGATGATAACTGACCTACTTAACTCAGTGGTTAGAGTATTGCTTTCATACGGCGGGAGTCATTGGTTCAAATCCAATAGTAGGTAGAACTTATTAGATATCAGAATCAATGCTATCTAATAAGTTTTTTTATTCACCTTAATTTTCTTAATTTTTGATCGTTTTCATTCCATTCTATTTTCATTTTTGAATTGAAAAAAAAATTTTGTTGTATTCGAATCTGATTCTACTTAATAATTCTATTCAATTGGCAGAATAAAAAAACTAAGTTGTATAAACAAAATTTCTGTATAATGTATAAACAGAAGTTATTTTGATTATTCAGGCGCACCAACTAGTTATAGTTACGAAATTACATTGATAGCCTCGACTCGTGCCCTAGCTCGTCTGAGAGCTAGATTTGCCTCAATTATTTGTCTCCTGCCTTCCGCTTTCCTCAAGTTAGCTTCCGCTATTTCAAGAGTTTGCTGAGCTTCTTGTGGATCAATGTCACTACCCTTCTCCGCATCATTTACTAAAACAGTAATCTCATTATTGCCTATTCTAGCAAAACCACCCATCAGAGCCATCGTTAACCATTGGTCATTAAGGCGTATTCTCAAAATACCGATATCGACAGCTGTGGCAATTGGCGCATGATTTGGTAATACGCCAATTTGTCCACTATTAGTAGATAAAATGATTTCTTTCACTTCTGAATCCCAAACAATTCGATTTGGGGTTAGTACACAAAGATTTAAGGTCATTTCTTCAAATTGTTCTCCATTTCTAAGTTCGTAGCCTTCGCAGTAGCTTCATCAATATTACCTACCAAATAAAAGGCCTGCTCAGGGAGACTATCTAATTCTCCGGAAAGGATCAATTTAAACCCTCTAATTGTTTCTGCTAGACCGACATATTTCCCCGGAGAACCGGTAAATACTTCTGCTACGAAAAAGGGTTGTGATAGGAAACGTTCAATTTTTCGCGCTCTTGCTACAGTTAAGCGATCCTCTTCGGATAATTCGTCCAATCCCAGGATAGCTATAATGTCCTGAAGTTCTTTGTAACGTTGTAAAGTTTGCTTAACTCTTTGCGCAGTTTCATAATGTTCCTCACCAACAATCTGAGGTTGGAGCATAGTTGACGTTGAATCTAAAGGATCTACTGCTGGATAGATACCTTTCGCAGCTAATCCTCTTGATAGTACAGTAGTAGCGTCTAAATGTGCAAATGTCGTGGCAGGAGCAGGGTCAGTCAAATCGTCCGCAGGTACATAAACGGCTTGAATAGAAGTTATGGACCCCTCTTTGGTAGAAGTAATTCTTTCTTGTAAAGAACCCATTTCGGTACTAAGGGTAGGTTGATAACCTACCGCGGAAGGCATTCTACCCAATAAGGCCGATACTTCGGATCCTGCTTGAACGAAACGGAAGATATTGTCGATAAATAGAAGTACGTCTTGTTCATTAACATCTCGGAAATATTCCGCCATAGTTAGAGCAGTCAAACCAACTCTCATACGAGCTCCCGGCGGTTCGTTCATCTGACCATAGACTAGAGCTACTTTTGATTCTGCAATATTTTTTTCATTAATTACTCCAGATTCTTTCATTTCCATGTAAAGATCATTTCCCTCACGAGTACGTTCACCTACTCCGCCAAAGACGGATACACCCCCATGAGCTTTCGCAATGTTGTTGATTAATTCCATAATAAGGACTGTTTTACCCACTCCAGCCCCTCCGAATAGTCCGATTTTTCCTCCACGGCGATAAGGGGCTAAAAGATCTACTACTTTAATTCCTGTTTCAAAAATAGATAATTTTGTATCTAACTGTATAAAAGCAGGTGCAGATCTATGAATAGGGGATGTTGCACGAGTATCTACAGGACCTAAATCATCAATAGGTTCTCCAAGCACGTTGAAAATTCGTCCTAGAGTCGTCCCACCGACTGGAACACTTAGAGGAGCTTCTGTGTCAATCACTTCCATTCCTCTCGTTAGACCATCTGTAGCACTCATAGCTACAGCACGAACTCGATTATTTCCTAATAATTGTTGTACTTCACAAGTCACATTAATTTCTTGACCGGCAGTATCTCGACCCTTAACTACTAAAGCGTTGTAAATATTAGGCATCTTGCCCGGGGGAAAAGCTACATCTAGTACTGGCCCGATGATTTGGGCGATACGCCCCAGGTTCTTTTTTTCAAGCGCGGAAACTCCCGGGCCAGAAGTAGTAGGATTGATTCTCATAATAATAAAAATAAGAAAAACAAAGAAATATGTTGAATTTTTTTTTTTTTCAAAATTTTCTAGCCCAAAATAAATGTTCGACGGTAAGTTGATCGATTAATTCAGTAAAAAATGGAAGTTAGTACTCAATTTCCTTGATTTGATACCATCTAACAAATCCAATTCAATTATTTACTTATTTCGAAAGTTTTTCAAAGTTCATTTTCACGTTCAACTAAATCATTTTTACAATATAAATATCAAGTGGATGAATAATGAATAAAATAATAGAGGCTTCAGTAAGTCTTTCATTTGTCTATTATTTCATTTGTCTATTATAATAGATAATACTAGCCACTTTTCTATGGAATTCGAACCCGAACTCTATTTATGATACATTATTTCTATACATTATTTCGATTTCATGATTTCTATTTCAGGGTCCCTTTTTTTTATTTCAGCATATTGATTTCCGCCTAACTATTATTATTATTTTCTTTTTTCATAGATGAATTTTGCAGATTTTCACCTCTCGGATTTACATATACAACATATATCACTGTCAAGAGGAAATTTCTTATTATTTAGATATTTCAATTCAAAAAAGTTAAGGATTAGAAACTTGAAAAACAAGGATTGGGTTGCGCCATATATATGAAAGAGTATACAAT